GATTGCATCTCATAATTATCTATGACTGTTTATGTCTTTAGCATGACCACTTGATGAAATGTGGAGGGGAGCGGGATAAATGGCCGATACTACTGGAAGGATTCCTCTTTGGATAATAGGTACGGTAACTGGTATTCCTGTGATTGGTTTAATAGGTATTTTCTTTTATGGTTCATATTCTGGATTGGGTTCGTCCCTGTAATATGTAATAATGGGATGAACTAAGTTATAGGCATGAAAGTGTAAGAACTCAACGGGGCCCGCCTCCTCTTTCTTTGTCTGATTCGCGAGGAAGGGGCCCCGTTGAATTCTTAACGATCATAATATTTTGTTCGTATAAATGACAACAAATAGATCACTTTTTCCGATGATGTTTTTGAAAAATGAACTCGATTAATTGATTCATAGCATCTGTTCTTCGATAGTATCTATCGATACTTTCAAGGTTAGAAGAAAAAAAGGAATCACTCAATTTCCTTTTCCTGGATGACACAATCACAATATATATTTAATTTTAATATTTCTTTTTTTTTCTGTCGACCAGATATGAAGCAAACCCTTTCTAGACTAGTCTAACCTTACTCTATTTATTTTAGTATTTCATCAAAGTTTGAAATTTTTTTATAAGTTCATCGCCTTGCTTCTATTTTATCAAAAAAAAGGATTCCTTCTCTTTTTTTGGGGGTTGTCCATTACTTATTATATTATACTTATTTATACTTATTTTATACTTATTATTTTTGGGGGTTGTCCATTACTTATTATATTATACTTATTTATACTTATTTTATACTTATTATATTATGCTTATTACTTATTCGATTACCTTATGACTTATTCTATTATAAGTAAATCTAAAAAAATAAAGGGTTCTGAAAAATCTGGAAAAATCGAAACTCAGAATAGAAATCTTTGACGATCTTTGACGAATGGGCTCCAGAATTGTTATTATTTCGACACAAGAAAAGGAATTTTACACATCCCTTTCTTGTGCCGAAGGCTAGGAAGACGAAGAATACTCCCTGTAATTATTTGTTCCCCTCATTTATCCTTCCTTTCTATTCTCCGCTTACTTATCTTATGTTTAGTATCTAATCAAATTGAATTTAGAAAACAAAATCCATTCTGTGACATTTCAATCTGACAATAGGGATATAATTACACCCCTCCCATTTAGATTGAAAAAAAAAAGAAGGGGTAAAGACAAATAGTCTTCTTCACAATATACATATTTTGAATACGGTAAAAGTAATTCCTAGAGAAAGAATATAAAGAAGCAAAAGACTTTTCATACTTTTTTTTTTCATCATACGTAACCTAATTGCCAGGAAGAATTTGTTCTTTTTTACAAAGTTGATGTTGATAAATCCACGGATCTAGAAATTCATTTCGGACACTTGAACCTTCTCAAATTGTTTCTTCTTAAGAACCAAAAAGATTTGTGCAAAAACAATAGATGCCAAGAAGAACAAAAGGCCTTGGACACGTAGTGGATCTTGAAGTACTATTTCTGCATCCCCCTGACCAAATCCACCCACATTAGGATTACTTGTTAATGGTTGATCGAGTTTGATAGATTCACCCTCTGAAACAAGAAGTTCTGGTCCTGGGGGGATAATATCAACCACTTGATGTCCATCCAATGTATCCGTTATGGTTATTTCGTACCCCCCTTTTTCTTTTCGTATTATTTTGCTTACTATACCGGTTGCCGTAGCATTATAAACTGTATTGTTACTTTTGTTCCCGTCGGGATAAATCTGACCCCTTCCCCTGTTTCCGCCTACGTATATGGGATATTTTAAGAAATGAACATCCTTATTACTAGCAGGGTCTGGGGAAAGAATAGGAAAAGTAATTTCACTATATTTTTGACCAGGAACAGGACCTATCACAAGAATATTTTTCTTAGTGGGGCGGTAGTTCTGAAAAGACAGATTGCCTATCTTTTCTTTCATCTCGGGCGAAATACGATCAGGTGGGGCTAACTCAAACCCCTCCGGTAAAATAAGAACAGCACCCACATTCAAAGCCCCTTTCTTACCATTAGCAAGAACTTGTTTCAGTTGCATATCATAAGGAATTTTAACAACCGCTTCAAATACAGTATCAGGAAGTACCGCTTGTGGAACCTCAATATCCACGGGTTTATTAGCTAAATGGCAATTGGCACATACAATACGCCCAGTTGCTTCTCGTGGATTTTCATACCCCTGCTGGGCAAAAATGGGATATGCATTTGAAATGGATGCCCCGGTTATTATATAGATCATGAGCGATACGTAAATGGATCGAGTAATCTCCTCCTTTATCCAAGAAAAAGTATTTCTATTTTGCATGGTCCAATCATTGATCCCGAAAATTTCTACAATAAAATTAGGTAGGTCACTAGTATAGTTCCCTATCCACGATTCTGCTATTTACTTTTACTGAAAAAAAAAATTACTGAAATAGAGGAGGAATTGTATCCCCCTGATGGGTAGAAAGAGTAAAGTAAGTACGACTTTGCATGCTTTGCTTATATACAAAGTAAGAAAGATTCTAATTGAATCCGTGAATCATTTTTCAGTCATTCATTGAATGATAAATAACTACAAGTGACGGAGATACACGATTTAAATAACGAAAGATCCAATATTTTAAAATTGTATCTAGAATGACTGGAAAGGTAGAAACAAGACCAGATATAATTTGATCATTATGAGCAAATCCAAAATCTTTGTAGATATAGCCAATCATTAGTTCCCAACCGTGGGGCGAATGGAATCCGATACATAAATCAGTTAATAAAAGAATAGAAAAAGCTTTTATTGTGTCGCTTAAATTATATAGGAATTCTTGAACCCAAGAGTTAAGAATAACAAGTTCTTCATTACCCAAAATAGCATAACCACTTAGAATAACGAAACAGATTAGATTTGTCGAGAAGTGCAAAATCGTATGGATACGATCCTCATTGTGCATCTTGATCAATTGGATCGTTTCTTTGTGGATTCCTATACGAAGTTTTTGTAGATGTGTTTCCGGGTATTCTTTTATCATTTCGTCCAACAGGAAGAGTTCCTCTACTTCTATGAATTGTTCTAGAATACTCTTTTCTTGAATATCATTCAAAATAGTTTCGGATTGCCTAGTATTCCACCAATTAGTAATCCAAGATTTCAGACTTTTATTAAATGAGAGAGAGATCCACCAGGGCAAAAATACTATAGATGCAAGATATAGAAGGGGAGTGAATGCTTTCTTTTTTGCCATTTTTTCATCTGTGAATTGTTAACGAACCCACCTCATTCGTTTACTTTATGTGATCTAATCTTTCTATCAAACATGACTTTCATTATATTATAAATTCTAAGGTAGGGGCCCATGAATCTATTCTCTGTTTTTTTTTGATTCAGTGCTTAGTCCTTGAATCTAAAAAGAATACAGAAATAGAAAATAAGAATCCACTTTGAATTTGAATGTTCGAATGAAATATATATATTATTGTTTATTGTTTCCAGATATCTCAATTTATCAAATTCGAAGCAATTGCCCTCTTTCGATAACTGCCCGAAAGAACCGCTTCAAATAATAAAGATTATTCTATTCAGATTTTGAGACGAAGGAGCTCCCTGTCTATATCAAGATATCAATCAAAATCAAGATATCAATCAAATATGTCGAAAAATTTGCGCGGGTTATCTAGACTGTATATAGTCTAGAGTCCAGGAATAATTGAAAAAAAAAAATTATGAAAAATATTATGATGATCAAAAATGAGTGACAAAAAAAGACAGAAAAGTTATCATTACGTTTATCATTATGTTATAAGAAAGAAATCTACTTGTTTAGTTCTTAAGGAGCACAAAAGAAAGGATAAAAGGGGAGGGGCTGATTGACAAAAGGAAAGTCGAGAAAATTTACAAAATATGATCTATCTGTATCTAACGTATCAACTCCAAATATTGAAAATAAAAAGCGAAAGTCTTTATTTCGAAATACTTTGATATATGAGATGAATCCATTATTTCGATTTCTTGCTTGTTTTGTTACTGAATTAAGTTGAGTGGTTTTACATTTACAGACGCATAAAAAACAATTTTTGTGGAAAAAAAAACAGTTTTGTTTTATGTTATGACTCTTCCGTATACGTCTTCTTTGGTTCGAATGGGCATTCTGAAGAAACCTCAATTTAGTTCTGCTATATAAAAAAGAGGCTTCTTGGCTTGAGTTTTTTCCTCCTGCCGAGAAAGCATTTATTCTGCAATTCATTTCAAAAGACTTCAATCGGTACACGCAAAAAATAGGCCAATTCAGCAGCTTTTTGCTCAATTTCTCGTGGAGTCAAATTCTCAGCAGTACGAGTCAAGGGAACGGCCCCCTGGCCTCTGATTTCCATATAAAGGACACGCCGAGCATAAATACCCTCTTTAACTTCTATTCTGATGGACTGAACATCTTTCATAAGGAATCGTAGAAAGATGCGACGATTTTTTCCAGGAAAACCCCAACGAAAAATACATACTATTCCCTCTTTTCTATCGAATCTATCATAACCACTACCTACATTCCAAAAAATCGTGCACCACAAATAGGAACTAATAAAGAGACCCGCGATCCCATAGAAAGACATCACGATTCCTTGTGGAAAAAAAACTATTTGCTGAGACGGAAATAAAGATATCAAATTCCTACCAAGATAACTAGAAGTTCCAACTAATAAAAACCCTAATGAACCAAAAAAAAGGATAAAGGCCCAGCAGAAATTGCTTGTTTTTCGAGACCCCACTATAAAGTCTATCCATATAGATTCTGATCGCCAACTCATACATACTAGATCCAGTTGCATTTTATTGGAATTGAGAGAATAACCAAAAAAATTTGACTTTACTTTTTTTGTTTCCGAAGTAACTCTCATCAACTAGTACCATTTTGATATGAAGAAGTAATTCATCAAATTGCTTAGATCTAAAATCATCCCCTTTATATGATCCCCTATATAGATCTACTAGATATATAGACTTTAATTTCATACATCCGTCCGGTACTGATCCACTTGCTATAATTCATTTACCCCTATATCATGTTTACGTATACATAAGAGGAGCTTTTTCATTTATGTTCGGGGAAGCCGGATGTTATACAATATTCTACTAAATAGATATCCGTGGCATCTAAGTCTTGAAAAAAAAAATAGATAAGATTTGGTCTTGGCCTTGGCCCCATCGAATCTAAAAAATCTTAGTTTTTTGAACATACAAAGATAAAGAAGCCATTGCAATTGCCGGAAATACTAGGCCTACTAAAGGCACAAAAATAGAGGGAAAGCTGCTGAAAGTTGTCATAAAATGGGTACCTCAATTTAATATTTGTACCTGTTATTGTTATATTGTTAGTTATAAATATATCTTATAATAATTATAATATAATTCGTATATTATACTAAGTATATCTAAATACTAAGTATATCTAAGCGAGTATAGATATCTAATAAGTGCAAGGAATGTAGAATTAAATAAAAGGACTTGCCCATCTTTCTAAATGAAATAAAATAGGTGTATGATAAGATAATTCACTTTCCTTATTATCTTACTTTATTCTTACTTTTCTTATTATTATTATTCTATTGTTATTGTCTTCTAATTTGATAATTTGATTTTCTAATTTGAATTTAATAAAGAAAGAGTTTCTTACAAATTGTCGAAAGATTCGATTCGTTAGAATCCGATCCAAGAACAGGGATTTTTAGTAAAAATAGAATTCTCGGGAGATATAGAAAGATGCAAAACTTTTTATTTATATTTTTTCTATATTTGAATTATATATACATACGCAATAGAGCAAGATAAAATTCGTTTTATTTGTCTCGCCAAATTCGAATTTCATTTCACAGAAGTAAAAATTAGCTTTTTATCTTGTTACTAGAGGTTTACTCATTAGTAATCAGTAATATCGAAAAAAAAAGAATTATCTACATAATTCGTTTTTCGACAATTCCATTTTATGTCACAAAGTCAAAGCCCGCATAATGGGCTTTGACTTTGATTCTGATAAACTAACTAACTGCCTTTTCACTACAAAGAAAATAATTTAACTTAAGACTCTACTTGATTTAATTTTGATTCAAAGGAAAAAAACCGTGGAGCTGAACTAACTCACTCAGAACACCTTTTAAAAGATTACGTGGTACGATTAGATCGAATAAACCCTTATGGAATAAATATTCAGCCGCCTGTGAACCTTCAGGTACTGTTTTATTCAATGTTTGCTCAATTACTCTTTTACCCGCAAATGCAATATAGGCATTGGGTTCAGCAATAATGATATCTCCCAACATACCAAAACTCGCGGTCACTCCACCAGTAGTAGGAGATGTAAGAATTGATACATAAAATAACTTTTTATTTGATTGATAATCATATAAAGCGGAAGATATTTTAGCCATTTGCATCAAGCTCAAACTTCCTTCTTGCATGCGTGCTCCTCCGGAAGCACACACTAGAATAAGAGGTAAAAAATGATTGGTAGCATATTCGATCAAACGGGTGATTTTCTCGCCTACTACGGATCCCATACTACCCCCCATAAACTGAAAATCCATAACCCCGATTGCTATAGGAATACCGTTTAGTTGACCCGTGCCTGTTTGAATAGCCTCAGTTAATCCTGTCTTTCTTTGATAAGAATCAATACGATCTTTATAAGGCTCTTCTTCAGACTGAAATTCAATGGGATCCAGCGAGATCATGTCTTCATCCATAGGACCCCAAGTACCTGGATCAATCAAAAGTTCGATTCTATCTGAACTACTCATTTTCAAATAATATCCACATTGTTCACAAATATTCATTTTTGACTTAAGCAATTTCTTATAATTTAATCCATAACAATTTTCGCATTGAACCCACAAATCCTTGTATAGATCGAGATCATTAGAACTTTCTTTTAGAGTTAAATCATTACTGTTTGCGCGAGTTCTTATATTGAAATTCTTGCCTTCACTACTATTTCCACCTTCACCACAAATATAATTATAAATATAACTATCATTGTAATTGTCACTACCACTTAAAATGTAACTATCACTACAGATTTGAGAACGAAGATAAGAGTCAATACAACTATTAATGTGATTATTCCAACTATAGTTAGTATCATACAAATTCAAATCATAGTGGGGATCATCATTTTTCGATCCATTATTTATATAACTAGAATTACGATAACTATAAAAAAAACTTTCTAGTTCACTCAAAAAAGAATGATCATTATCAATCTCAAAAATTTGATTTTCACTATCAAAATATATGGAATAACTATCCTGATTACTATCCCTAATTAAAAAGGTGTCATCAGAAATGAAATTCCGAATGTCTTTGACGCCAACTAAATGATCAACCTTACTGTAATAACTAGAGCTGTCACTACAACCATGAATGTTTTTATCCGTATCATTTCTAGACGGGTCTTCGTTTACACTAGTATTTTCAATAGGACCAAGGCTATCCATTGATTTAC